CTTTTTTCCCACCTTCAGAAGAAAAAATTCCCCTATCATTCGATTTTCTGAAAGGTAACTATCTTGGTTTCGTATATAAATTTATATAGAATCTTTGAAAAAGACTTTCTTTCCTAAGAAAGAAAAACTTACTATCTTTGGGATCTGATCCTACACCGCTGCTCAAGACTTTAGTGGATCAACTCTATTACATAAGTGGATTCCTATTTTATCTCACATCACGAGATAAGTATATCTACCATCATGACATAAGTACGCAGTTATTATTGTATTGGCCCCAAATTTCGCCAATTGATCTTTACGGTGCTTCCCTTACCAATTAGATTCTTTTTTTATCCATAGAAAAAGTAGCTAGGTATATCTATTTATTTTCTTCATATTTCAACTTTTATGAATATAAAGTTTTTTTCTTTGCTACAGCTGATAAAAATCGTTGTTTTAGACGATGTATATGTAGAAAGCCTTTTTTTGTTTTTCTTTTTTTACTTCTATAGTGAAGATAGTCGCACGTAATGACAGATCACGGCCATATTATTAAAAGCTTGTGGTAAGAATGGATTTCGTTCTAGTGCTCGAAAATAATATTCCAAAGCTTTCGTATGTTCTCCATTACTTGTATGGATAAGACCTATATTATAGAGTATATAACTTCGATCATAAGGATCAATTTCTAGTCGCATAGCTTCATAATAATTCTGTAAAGCTTCTGCATAATTTCCTTCGGATTGAGCTGACATCCGTTACGGTCGCCATTCAATTAAAAGAATCTCCGTTCCAAAACCGTACGTGAGATTTTCACCTCATACGGCTCCTCCCTTATGTGCATAAGGAGAATATACATGAAATCAAAAAGATGAAAATATTCTCATTATGGACTGAGCAGGGCTAGTGTTTTTACAAGAAATCTCTAGCCAACCTTCCTGCAAGAGATCTTTTCTTAATATCAAGGGTGTTGAGACTAGATAACTAGATAGAAATGAGAACTCGAGCAATTTCTTTGTTTTCAACGCCTCCTAATTTCCAGGAATTAGTCACTTCAAACAACCTTCGATGGTTATATTGGTATCCAAAGTACGAACGAGATGGATGTTTGTTGTCCCAACCATTCTTTTAGTCCCGAGCCCAATAAGGAAAGGGGTCATTTCTAACAAGGTTTTCGTGTTGTTGATTCCTAGGTGTAGTGCTTCTTCCCTTATGCTGTCCGTTGGTACTAGTGTAGTGGAGTAGGATTGCCCCATAATACAGAACCTCTAGATATAACCTTTCGCTCAATACTAGAATCTAAGATTGAAACATAGCATCTGAGGTTGCATTAATCGAGGATACACGACAGAAGGAATTGTTCTATTTCCAAACTTCACCTTCAACAAGCGTAGATTTATTTCAAAAATTTTTCCGAATCACATGTCTTTCTCGTAAGACCAAGAGAAAAAAAAGAATCAAATCACACCATCTCTGTAATAGGTAAATGCCTCCTTTTCTCCTGAAGTTGTCGGAATTATTTGCAATAAGATATTGGCTACAATTGAAAAGGTCTTATCAATAAAATTTCCATTTATCCGCGATCTAGGCATAGCTAGCAATCCATTTTATAATTCTTCTCATTCCCTCTCGGGGGAAAATGATCCCACAAAGAAAAGAATTGTACAGTACGAAATAACATAAAAATAGATTGATTTGAAAAAAAAAGATTATGGGCTTTTTATTCCAATTGTTCCTTTTTTATAGGAATCAATAAGAAAAGGTCCAACCCGGTTCGATTTCATCCTAATGTAGTAGTATACCAACGAAGCGAACTATTCCGATTTCGTTGAAGTTACAGATTCAAATAACTCGAGAAATTTGTATTGAATTATGATACAAAGAGGAAAAAATCATTCTATGATGAAAATAGAATAACCACCTCTTTTTTATGTTATGTACATAGCAGGTATACAATCCACTATACAAAATGTTTTATCAATCTAGAATAGAGGGGTGAGGGAAGGGGTTTGTTGTTGAGAATTCTAAAGTCGGAAAGAAATTTGAGAATTTGTAAGGTATGGAATCGTAGTCTATATAGAATTATGATAGAAAGGTATCCATTAACCCTAGTCTAAAAAATCTAGACCTATTAATCAGTTGATTCGTTCTAATTCATTGATTTAATGGATTCGAATCGAATTTCTAGTAGGAGTCGTTTTTGCAAACACAAACCCCCTTTTCATTTTCAAAATTACAAATAAAAAATTTCGTAAAAAAATAATTGTCTTGAGGCCTCGAAAGATCTTTCTTTACTTTGATGAAAAATTTTCTATTTTTATTTATAATATTTTGTAATATATAGTTCAAATATATAGTTAAAATGGATTGGTCATACTTATCCAATCCAATAATCTAGAATGAAATATAAAGAACTCACTATTCACTTGGTTTTTGATTCATAATCATTATGTAGGAGAGATGGCCGAGCGGTTCAAGGCGTAGCATTGGAACTGCTATGTAGGCTTTTGTTTACCGA